GTTAATGTAGCTTAACTCAAAGCATGGCACTGAAGATGCCAAGATGGGCCGTGAAAAGCCCCAATAACAAAAAAGCCTGGTCCTGACTTTAACGTCAGTTGTAACCCAACTTACACATGCAAGTACCCGCACCCCTGTGAGAATGCCCTTTCCCCCCGGCAGGAAAAAAGGAGCAGGCATCAGGCACACATTTGTAGCCCAAAACGCCTTGCTTAGCCACACCCCCAAGGGAACGCAGCAGTGACAAACATTAAGCCATGAGCGAAAGCTTGACTTAGTTAGGGTTAACAGGGCCGGTAAAACTCGTGCCAGCAACCGCGGTTACACGAGAGGCCCGAATTGACACATCACGGCGTAAAGTGTGATTAGAGATAAAATAGACTAGAGCCAAACACCCCTTATGCTGTCATACGCCATGGGGGTCACGAAGATCAACGACGAAAGTGGTTCTAATTAACCTAATCTTGAACTCACGACAGCCAAGATACAAACTGGGATTAGATACCCCACTATGCTTGGCCTTAAACTAAGGCGACAAACCTACAAACTTCGCCCGCCAGGGAACTACGAGCCCTAGCTTAAAACCCAAGGGACTTGGCGGTGCCTCAAACCCACCTAGAGGAGCCTGTCCTATAACCGATGATCCCCGTTTAACCTCACCCCTCCTTGCCAATCCCGCCTATATACCGCCGTCGCCAGTTTACCTTTTGAAAGAACAACAGTAAGCAAAACGGGTATTACCCAACACGTCAGGTCGAGGTGTAGCGAATGGAGGGGGAAGAGATGGGCTACATTTTCTGGTAACAGAACACTACGAAGAGCACAATGAAATGTGTGCGGCCGAAGGTGGATTTAGCAGTAAAAAGAAAAAAGAGAGTTCTTTTGAAACCGGCCCTGAGGCGCGTACACACCGCCCGTCACTCTCCTCGAAAAACGAAACGCCCATATATAAAATTTTAGACCAATAGAGAGGAGGCAAGTCGTAACATGGTAAGTGTACTGGAAGGTGCACTTGGAATAATTAGGACGTAGCTAAATAGAAATGCACCTCCCTTACACTGAGAAGACACTCGTGCAAATCGAGTCGTCCTAAGCCAAATAGCTAGCCTGAACGCAACCATAACCCCAAAATATACATAAAGAACCTATAATACCACATTAAAACATTCTACCCCCTTAGTATAGGTGATAGAAAAGGTCCCCAGAGCAATAGAAAAAGTACCGCAAGGGAAAGCTGAAAAAGAAATGAAACAACCCAATAAAGCAAGGAAAAGCAGAGATTAAATCTTGTACCTTTTGCATCATGATCTAGCAAGAAAGCCCAAGCAAAGAGAACTTAAGTTTGACCCCCCGAAACCAGGAGAGCTACTTCGGAGCAGCCCAATGGGGCAAACCCGTCTCTGTGGCAAAAGAGTGGGGAGACTCCCGAGTAGAAGTGACAAGCCTACCGAACCTGGTGATAGCTGGTTGCTCAGAAAATGAATATAAGTTCAGCGCCGTGAACTTCTAACCCTATATAAAAAGAGGAAAGTAAGACACAGCAGTTAGTCAAAAGGGGTACAGCCCTTTTGAAAAAGGATACAACCTTATTTAGGGAGGGGAAGGATCAAAATCCAAGGCATTTTCCCCAGTGGGCCTAAAAGCAGCCACCTGTAAAGATAGCGTTAAAGCTCAAGCATAATTTAGCCAAGAATGTAAAATAACTAAACCACACCCCCCAAAAAATACTGAGCCCCCCCATAAGCATATGGAGAAGATAATGCTAGAACTAGTAATAGGAGGAGCCACGCCCCTCTCCCCGCACAATTGTGAGTCAGACAGGACCAACCACTGATAACTAACGGACCTAATAGAAGGCAAAGCAAAGGAAAAAGAACATACGAGAATAACATGCCAAAATAACCGTCACCCCAACACAGGAGTGCCCCTGGGAAAGACTAAAAGGAAAAGAAGGAACTCGGCAAAGCAAAGTCCCGCCTGTTTACCAAAAACATCGCCTCTTGCTAACAATGAAGTATTAGAGGTCCCGCCTGCCCTGTGACAGCAGTGTTTAACGGCCGCGGTATTCTAACCGCGCGAAGGTAGCGTAATCACTTGTCTTTTAAATGGAGACCTGTATGAATGGCATAACGAGGACTTAACTGTCTCCTTTTCCTGGTCAATGAAACTGATCTGCCCGTGCAGAAGCGGGCATGTTAACATAAGACGAGAAGACCCTATGGAGCTTTAGGCAAATGATCATGTACACCAAACCCTCTCTTCAATTAAAGCCTGGGGAAACAAACGCTAATGATCAGTATGCCTTCGGTTGGGGCGACCGTGGAGGAGAGAAAAGCCTCCATGTAGAACGGGAAAACCCTTAAACTAAGACAAACAAGTCTAAGTATCAGAAATTCTGACTAAATATGACCCAGGCCTAGCCTGATCAACGAACCTAGTTACCCTAGGGATAACAGCGCAATCCCCTCCCAGAGTCCATATCGACGAGGGGGTTTACGACCTCGATGTTGGATCAGGACATCCTAATGGTGCAGCCGCTATTAAGGGTTCGTTTGTTCAACGATTAATAGTCCTACGTGATCTGAGTTCAGACCGGAGTAATCCAGGTCGGTTTCTATCTATGATCTAACCTACCCCTAGTACGAAAGGACCGGAGTAAGGGGGCCCACGAAAAAACAAGCCCCACCCCAACCCGCTGAAACCATATAAAGCGGATAATGGGGAAGACACAACTGCCAGAGATAACGGCACGCTAAGGTGGCAGAGCCTGGTAATTGCAAAAGGCCTAAGCCCTTTCTACCGGAGGTTCAAATCCTCTCCTTCAGCTATGAACTCGATCATAACCCACATTGTTAACCCCCTAGCATATATTGTACCCGTACTACTGGCTGTAGCCTTCCTAACCCTTCTAGAACGAAAGGTCTTAGGTTATATGCAATTACGAAAAGGGCCAAATGTGGTAGGCCCTTACGGACTATTACAGCCTATTGCCGACGGAGTTAAATTATTTATTAAAGAACCCATTCGCCCCTCGACCTCCTCCCCCTTTCTTTTCTTAGCAACCCCGACTCTTGCACTAACACTCGCCTTGATAATGTGAGCACCTATTCCCATGCCCTACCCCGTTATTACTTTGAATCTAGGCATATTATTTGTACTCGCCCTCTCTAGTCTAGCCGTTTATTCAATCTTAGGCTCGGGCTGGGCCTCAAACTCAAAATACGCTTTAATTGGAGCCCTCCGAGCCGTTGCACAAACAATTTCCTACGAGGTTAGCCTAGGACTAATTCTCCTCTCCGTAGTAATTATAGTCGGAGGTTTTAACTTAACCATGTTCAATACCGCCCAAGAGGCCGTATGACTTCTCGCCCCAGGATGACCCCTAGCCGCTATATGGTATGTTTCAACCTTAGCCGAAACCAACCGAGCTCCTTTTGACCTAACAGAAGGCGAGTCAGAACTTGTTTCTGGTTTTAACGTAGAATATGCAGGAGGACCATTTGCATTATTTTTTCTAGCTGAATATTCAAATATTCTTCTAATAAATACCCTATCTACGATCCTATTTTTAGGTGCTATACACAACCCCTTATTTCCTGAACTGACAACAGTCAACCTAATGCTAAAGGCTGCTCTTCTATCCGTTATATTCCTATGAGTGCGAGCCTCTTACCCCCGATTCCGGTATGATCAACTTATGCACCTAGTATGAAAAAACTTTCTTCCTCTCGCACTAGCACTCCTGATGTGAAACATGGCCCTTCCCGTCGCGCTAGCAGGACTACCCCCTCAACTCTAAAGGAAGCGTGCCTGAAGCCAAAGGACCACTTTGATAGAGTGGATCATGGAGGTTAAAACCCTCCCACTTCCTTAGGAAAAGGGGGATCGAACCCATACTTAAGAGATCAAAACTCTTCGTGCTCCCATTACACTACCTCCTAGTAAAATCAGCTAATTAAGCTCTCGGGCCCATACCCCGAACATGTTGGTTAAAATCCTTCTTTTACTAATGAACCCCTGAGTAATTTTCATTCTTATTGCTAGCCTAGGACTAGGAACCACCATCACATTTGCCAGCTCCCATTGACTCTTAGCATGAATAGGGTTAGAAATTAATACTCTCGCCATTATCCCTTTGATAACGCAACACCACCATCCTCGGGCAGTTGAAGCCACAACAAAATATTTTCTCGCACAAGCGGCTGCAGCTGCAGTACTATTGTTCGCGACCACCTCAAACGCTTGGATCATAGGAGAATGGCATATTCAACAACTAACCCACCCCATAGCGAACACCGTAGCCATAATTTCCCTGGGAATAAAAGTTGGGCTTGCCCCAACCCATCTATGACTACCAGAGGTTCTTCAAGGCCTAAGCCTAACAACAGGACTAGTTCTTTCGACATGGCAAAAGCTCGCTCCCATAGTCCTAATTTACCAACTGGCACCTAACGTTAATCCTACAGTTCTTTTACTCATAGGCTTTACCTCAGCCTTCATTGGCGGCTGAGGGGGCCTAAACCAGACGCAACTACGCAAAATCCTGGCATACTCCTCAATTGCCCACATAGGCTGAATGATAATTGTACTAAAATATTTCCCCGAACTAATGCTCCTAAATCTGATGGTCTACATTATTATAACCTCTGCAACATTTATAGCCTTGGATGCAGTATCAGCAACAAGCATTAATGCTCTTTCAACAATATGATCTAAAGCTCCCGCCATAATTACCATTACTATACTTACTCTCTTATCTTTAGGAGGGTTACCTCCTCTCACAGGCTTTATGCCCAAGTGGATAATTCTCCAAGAACTGACAAAACAACACCTCTCTGTAACCGCCACCATCTTGGCTCTCTCCGCCCTTCTAAGCTTATTTTTTTATCTCCGACTTTGTTACAGTATGACTTTGACCTCTACCCCTAACACAAACAACAATAAAACCCCGTGGCGCATGCAAACAACAATCAAGACGCCCCTAGCCCTAATAACAATTGCCTCAGTTGCAATGTTACCGATTACCCCCACCGCTATAGCACTACTAACATAGGGACTTAGGATAGTTAGACCAAAGGCCTTCAAAGCCTTAAGCGGGAGTGAAACCCTCCCAGTCTCTGCTAAGACCTGCGGGACTCTATCCCACATTAACTGAATGCAAATCAGACACTTTAATTAAGCTAAGGCCTTAATAGAAAGGAGGGCCTCGATCCCTCAAAATCCTAGTTAACAGCTAGGCGCCAAAACCAGCAGGCATCCTTCTACTTCCCCCGTCTCCGGGGGAGGGGGAAGCTTCGGCAGGAGTTACCCTGCGCCGCCAGGTTTGCAGTCTGGCATGCCACTACACCACAAAGCTTGATAAGAAAAGGAGTCAAACCTTTGTTTATGGAACTACAGCCCACCGCCTAGACGCTCGGCCACCTTACCTGTGGCAATCACCCGTTGATTCTTCTCTACCAACCATAAAGATATCGGCACCCTATATTTAGTATTTGGTGCCTGAGCCGGGATGGTCGGCACCGCCCTGAGCCTCCTTATTCGAGCTGAACTAAGCCAGCCCGGGGCTCTTCTAGGTGATGACCAAATCTACAATGTAATCGTAACAGCACATGCCTTTGTAATAATTTTCTTTATAGTAATGCCCATTATGATTGGAGGTTTCGGGAACTGACTAATTCCTCTTATGATTGGAGCTCCCGATATGGCATTCCCCCGAATGAACAATATAAGCTTCTGGTTATTACCCCCATCCTTCCTACTACTTCTGGCCTCTTCCGGTGTTGAAGCAGGGGCAGGTACTGGATGAACTGTCTATCCGCCCCTTGCAGGCAATCTAGCCCACGCCGGAGCATCTGTTGACCTAACCATCTTTTCTCTTCATCTAGCCGGAGTTTCATCAATTCTAGGGGCAATCAACTTTATTACAACTATTATTAACATGAAGCCCCCCGCCATTACACAATACCAAACCCCTCTATTTGTATGAGCCGTATTAGTTACCGCAGTACTTCTCTTGCTCTCTCTACCAGTCCTAGCAGCTGGCATTACGATGCTTCTAACTGACCGAAACCTTAATACAACTTTCTTTGATCCTGCTGGAGGAGGAGATCCTATTCTTTACCAACATCTATTTTGGTTCTTTGGACACCCTGAAGTATATATTCTTATTTTACCCGGTTTCGGTATAATCTCCCACATCGTCGCGTACTACGCTGGTAAGCCTCAACCCTTTGGTTATATAGGAATGGTTTGAGCCATGATAGCAATTGGCCTCTTAGGGTTCATCGTGTGAGCACACCACATGTTTACAGTAGGGATAGATGTAGATACTCGCGCTTATTTTACTTCCGCCACAATAATTATTGCTATTCCAACTGGTGTAAAAGTCTTCAGCTGGCTCGCCACCCTTCATGGAGGACAAATCAAATGAGAGACACCCCTTCTTTGAGCTCTAGGCTTTATTTTCCTTTTTACAGTCGGAGGTTTAACAGGGATTGTTTTAGCCAACTCATCTATTGACATTGTTCTTCATGATACCTATTATGTAGTAGCGCACTTCCACTATGTTCTTTCAATAGGGGCAGTATTTGCAATCATAGGAGGCTTTGTACACTGATTCCCCCTATTTACAGGCTACACCCTACATGACACCTGAACTAAAATCCACTTTGGAATTATGTTTATTGGCGTAAATCTTACCTTCTTCCCTCAACATTTCTTAGGTTTAGCTGGAATACCTCGACGCTACTCAGATTATCCTGACGCCTACACCCTATGAAACACAATTTCTTCTATTGGTTCTTTGGTGTCTCTCACAGCCGTAATTCTATTCCTCTTTATTCTGTGGGAAGCCTTCGCTTCAAAACGAACTGTCAAATGAGTAGAACTTACCCCAACAAACGTTGAGTGACTGCATGGATGCCCTCCCCCTTATCATACATTTGAGGAGCCCGGATATGTCCGTGTTCACCCGTCATGAGACTACAAATTTTGAGATACCAACCCACTATACGGAAAAGTAGTTAAATATTCAAGAAAGGAAGGAATCGAACCCCCATAAGACGGTTTCAAGCCGACCGCATCACCACTCTGCCACTCTCTTTTATAAGATGCTAGTAACAAAAATTACACCGCCTTGTCAAGGCGGAGTTGTGGGTTAGAACCCCGCGCATCTTAATGGCATACCCCGCTCAGCTAGGCTTCCAAGACGCAGCATCTCCTGTAATAGAAGAACTTCTTCATTTCCACGATCATGCATTAATAATTGTATTCTTAATTAGCACCCTGGTCCTTTATATTATTGTGGCCATGGTCACAACCACACTAACAGATACTTACATCTTAGACTCCCAAGAGATTGAAATTGTTTGAACCGTCCTACCAGCGGTTATTTTGATCCTAATTGCACTTCCGTCACTACGCATCCTTTATTTAATGGATGAAATTAATGATCCTCATCTCACTATTAAAGCCATCGGACACCAATGATACTGAAGCTATGAATATACTGACTACGAAGACTTAAGCTTTGACTCCTACATAGTTCCTACTCAAGACCTGGCCCCAGGACAATTTCGTCTATTAGAAACAGACCACCGAATAGTGGTCCCAATAGAGTCTCCTGTACGGGTATTAGTAACAGCAGAAGACGTACTTCACTCATGAGCAGTTCCTGCCCTAGGCGTTAAAATAGATGCAGTACCAGGACGACTTAATCAAACAGCATTCATCGCTGCCCGACCCGGAGTTTATTATGGACAATGTTCCGAAATTTGCGGCGCAAACCACAGCTTTATGCCTATCGTAGTAGAAACAGTTCCTCTACATCACTTTGAAACTTGATCATCTACAATACTCGAAGATGCCTCACTAAGAAGCTAAACAGGACCTAGCGTTAGCCTTTTAAGCTAAAGATTGGTGCTTCCGACCACCCTTAGTGACATGCCCCAACTAAATCCAAGCCCTTGATTTTTAATCCTAGTCTTCTCCTGATTAGTCTTTATTTTTATTGCACCCACTAAAGTTATATCACACACCTTTAACAACGAGCCTAACCCCCGTACTACAGAAACCACAACCACAAACCCCTGAAACTGACCATGGCACTAAACTTCTTCGACCAATTTATAAGCCCCACACTTATGGGTATTCCCCTTATAGGTCTTGCTCTTCTTCTACCCTGAATTCTTTATCCAACTTGCACCCCCCGATGGCTTAATAACCGACTTCTAACATTACAAAGCTGATTTATTGGGTTGTTTACGCAACAAATCTTTATACCTTTAAGCCCAGCAGGTCACAAGTGAGCGACACTTTTCGCGTCTTTGATGCTATTTCTAATTTCAATAAACCTATTAGGCCTTCTTCCCTATACATTTACCCCAACTACTCAACTATCGCTAAATATAGCATTCGCAGTACCCCTATGATTAGCAACAGTTATTATTGGAATACGAAACCAACCAACGGTCGCCCTCGGACACCTACTTCCCGAAGGAACTCCTGTTCCTCTAATTCCAGTCCTTATTATTATTGAAACAATTAGCCTATTTATTCGCCCACTTGCACTAGGCGTTCGGCTTACGGCAAACTTAACAGCAGGTCACCTCTTAATTCAGCTTATCGCTACTGCCGTCTTTGTTCTTCTTCCATTGATACCCACTGTAGCAATCCTCACAGCCTTAGTGCTTTTCCTTCTTACCCTTCTTGAAGTAGCTGTTGCCATAATTCAAGCTTATGTATTTGTCCTACTTCTAAGCCTCTATTTACAAGAAAACGTATAATGGCACACCAAGCACACGCATTCCACATAGTTGATCCAAGCCCATGACCATTAACAGGGGCAGTCGCTGCCCTACTAGTTACTTCTGGAACCGCTATATGATTTCATTTTCAATCCTTAACCCTGATTACACTAGGAATATTATTACTCCTACTCACAATATACCAATGATGACGGGACATTGTACGAGAAGGAACTTTCCAAGGACATCATACACCCCCCGTCCAAAAAGGCCTGCGATATGGAATAATCTTGTTTATTACCTCAGAAGTTTTCTTTTTCCTAGGCTTCTTCTGAGCATTCTATCACTCTAGCCTGGCCCCTACACCAGAACTCGGCGCATGCTGGCCCCCTACTGGGATTATCACATTAGACCCATTTGAGGTTCCTTTACTAAACACCGCTGTTCTTCTAGCCTCCGGCGTCACCGTCACATGAGCTCACCACAGCATCATAGAGGGCGAGCGAAAACAAGCAATTCAATCTCTCACCCTTACTATCCTCCTAGGCTTTTATTTTACCTTCCTACAAGCAATAGAATACTATGAAGCACCTTTCACAATTGCCGATGGAGTCTACGGATCAACCTTTTTCGTAGCAACAGGATTCCACGGACTACACGTAATTATTGGCTCAACATTTCTGGCTGTATGCCTTTTACGACAAGTAAAATATCATTTTACATCAGAACACCATTTCGGGTTCGAGGCCGCAGCATGGTACTGACACTTCGTTGACGTAGTGTGACTATTCCTTTATATCTCAATCTACTGATGAGGCTCATAATCTTTCTAGTATTAATCGAATACAAGTGACTTCCAATTATTTAATCCTGGTTAAAACCCAGGGAAAGATAATGAACCCAATCATTTCAATTTTCATCATCACAACAGCTCTATCATGCGTATTAATCTTCGTATCATTTTGACTCCCCCAAATAAACCCTGATTCAGAAAAACTCTCCCCTTATGAGTGTGGATTTGATCCCTTAGGATCGGCCCGTCTACCTTTTTCAATACGCTTTTTCCTAGTAGCAATTCTTTTTTTACTATTTGATTTAGAGATTGCCCTACTTCTTCCCCTCCCCTGAGGAAATCAACTAGTAACTACAACCCAAACCCTATTTTGAGCTACACTAATTATTATTTTACTAACCATCGGTCTCGCCTACGAATGAGCGCAAGGAGGCTTAGAATGGGCCGAATAGATGGTTAGTCTAAGGAAAGACCGCTGATTTCGGCTCAGCAAATCGTGGATCAACCCCATGACCGTCTTATGACCCCAATCCATTTCTCGTTCACCACTGCATTTATTCTTGGACTATCCGGTCTCGCTTTTCACCGGAAACACCTTTTATCAGCACTTCTTTGCTTAGAAGCCATAATGCTCTCCCTATATGTAGCCATAGCTCTCTGGTCAATTCAAATAGACTCAAGTGTTTTCTCCCCAACCCCTATGATATTATTAGCATTCTCTGCTTGTGAGGCGAGCGCAGGGCTAGCACTATTAGTAGCCACCTCTCGTACCCACGGAACAGACCACTTAAAAGCCTTAAATCTCTTACAATGTTAAAAGTCCTAATTCCAACAATTATAATGATCCCCACAGCCTGAATAGTGGACAAAAAGTGACTTTGGATTACTACCTCCTCACAAAGCCTAATAATCGCAATTATTAGCCTTACTTGAATAAAATGGGAATCAGAGGCAGGATGATCTACATCTAACCTGTACCTTGCAACTGACCCATTGTCTACCCCTCTCCTAATCCTCTCCTGTTGGCTACTCCCACTAATAATTATTGCCAGCCAAAACCATATGTCAACCGAACCAATTAACCGACAACGAACATTCATCATACTACTAACATTCTTGCAAATTTTTTTAATTCTAGCTTTTGGGTCAACAGAAGTTATAATATTCTACATCATATTTGAAGCAACACTAATTCCTACCCTCATCATCATTACCCGCTGAGGAAATCAGGCAGAACGCCTGAACGCGGGCACATATTTTCTGTTTTATACTTTAGCAGGGTCTCTCCCATTACTGGTTGCTCTTTTAGCCCTTCAAAAAGACCTCGGCACACTGTCTATATTTATTATTCAACACGCAGATATTCACATGTCCTCCTGAGGGGTAAAATTTTGATGGGCTGCATGCTTAATTGCCTTCCTGGTAAAAATACCACTGTACGGAGTACACCTTTGACTTCCCAAGGCACACGTAGAGGCCCCAATTGCTGGCTCAATGGTACTTGCCGCAGTACTATTAAAACTAGGGGGTTACGGAATGATGCGGGTTATAACAGTACTAACCCCTATAACTAAAGAACTCGCCTATCCCTTCATTGTACTAGCTCTCTGAGGAATTATCATAACAGGTTCAATCTGTATGCGACAAACAGACCTAAAGTCCATAATCGCCTACTCCTCAGTTAGTCATATAGGTCTCGTAGCCGCCGGCATCATGATTCAAACACCATGAGGATTTACAGGAGCAATTATTCTAATAATTGCTCACGGCCTTGTTTCCTCAGCCCTCTTCTGTATAGCGAACACCAATTATGAACGAACACACAGCCGGACTCTTCTTCTAGCACGGGGGCTCCAAACTCTCCTTCCTCTTATAGCAACTTGATGATTTATCTCCTCGCTAGCAAACCTAGCCCTCCCACCCCTTCCTAATCTAATAGGAGAGTTAATAATTATTACATCAATATTTAACTGATCCCGACTCACAATTGTCTTAACAGGACTTGGGACTCTTATTACAGCCGCATACTCCCTATATATGTTCCTAATGACCCAACGGGGCCCAACTCCCAATCACATTATTGGTCTAGAGCCCTCCCACACACGAGAACATCTATTAATTACACTACATCTTACCCCCCTTATTCTTCTTATGTTAAAACCCGAACTTATGTGAGGCTGATGTATATGTAAACATAGTTTAAGTAAAATTCTAGATTGTGATTCTGGAGATAGAAGATAGAACCTTCTTGTTAACCAAGGGAGAGAGTAATTTTGGGAGAGTGCTAATTTTTCCAAACCACGGTTAGAGTCCATGGGTCCCTTGGTCTCTGAAGGATAATAGTTCATCCATTGGTCTTAGGAACCAAAAACTCTTGGTGCAACTCCAAGCATAGACTATGCACAACACTACCCTAATATTTACCTCAGCACTAATTCTTACACTGACTGTTCTTATCCTTCCAATTATTACAACCCTAAACCCAACACCCCAGAAAAAGACCTGAGCTCTCGACCAAGTGAAAACAGCCGTTCAAGTAGCCTTCTTTATCAGTCTAGCCCCATTATGCGTTTTTTTGGACCAAGGCTTAGAAACAATCACAACAAACTGATCTTGAATTAACACGATAACGTTTGATCTGAACATAAGCTTTAAATTTGACCAGTTTTCTATTATTTTTACACCAATTGCACTTTATGTTACTTGATCAATTTTAGAGTTTGCCTCCTGGTATATGTCAACAGACCCATACATAAACCGCTTTTTCAAGTATTTATTAATATTTTTAATTGCTATAGTTACCCTGGTCACAGCCAACAATATATTCCAACTTTTTATTGGGTGAGAAGGAGTGGGCATTATATCTTTTCTCCTAATCGGCTGATGGTATGGACGAGCGGACGCCAACACCGCGGCACTACAAGCTGTTCTCTATAACCGTGTAGGAGATATTGGCCTAATTATAAGCATAGCATGATTAGCAATAAACATAAACAGCTGAGAACTTCAACAAATTTTTGCTACGGCTCAAGATATAGATCTTACTCTCCCCCTCATAGGGCTTATCCTCGCAGCCACAGGGAAATCCGCCCAATTTGGTCTTCACCCGTGGCTGCCCGCCGCAATAGAAGGTCCAACACCAGTATCTGCCCTACTGCACTCAAGTACAATGGTGGTAGCTGGAATCTTTCTTCTAATTCGTCTCCATCCAATTATACAAAACAACCAAACAGCTCTCACAACCTGCCTATGCCTCGGAGCACTTACAACCCTTTTCACAGCAGCTTGTGCTTTAACACAAAATGACATTAAAAAAATTGTAGCCTTTTCAACATCTAGTCAATTAGGTCTTATGATAGTAACCATCGGCCTTAATCAGCCTCAGCTAGCCTTTATGCACATTTGCACCCACGCTTTCTTTAAAGCAATATTATTCCTATGCTCGGGTTCAGTAATCCATAGCCTTAATAACGAACAAGATATCCGAAAAATGGGGGGCCTACACAAAACAATGCCCTTTACATCATCATGTATAACCTTAGGGAGCCTAGCCCTAACAGGGACCCCCTTCCTAGCGGGATTCTTCTCAAAAGATGCAATCATTGAAGCCCTAAACACATCCCTATTAAACGCCTGAGCCCTAGTTTTGACCCTGCTAGCAACCTCTTTTACAGCAATCTACAGCTTCCGAATTATTTTCTTCGCATCAATAGGCCAACCTCGATTCCTCCCTCTCTCTCCTATTAATGAAAATGCCACTACTTTACTAAGCCCAATCAAACGACTTGCCTGGGGAAGCATTATTGCTGGTCTCATCCTAACCTCAAACTTTATACCGAACAAGACTCAAATCATGACGATGCCCCCTCTCCTCAAACTAGGGGCTCTCGTTGTCACTATCATAGGCCTCGTTATAGCCATGGAACTTGCTAACCTAACTAACAAACAACTAAAAATAACCCCAGAAATTAAGACCCATAACTTCTCAAATATACTTGGATATTATCCCTCCATTATTCACCGAGCCTTCCCCAAAGCAATATTGGTCCTAGGTCAAACCGCCGCCACCCAAACAGTAGACCAGTCCTGGTTTGAAAAAGCCGGCCCAAAAGGGACAGCCATAACTCAAATCTCAATAATCAAAGTGACTAATGACCCCCAGCAAGGCCTAATTAAAACCTATTTAAGCGCCTTCCTTTTAACATCTGTCATCGCCATATTAATTGTCTTACTTACCTAAATTGTCCGCAGAGCCCCAAGCTCTCGCCCACGAGACAGCTCAAGAACCACAAAGAGAGTGAGCAATAAACCTCACCCACAAATCATCAATATTTCTCCCCCCAAGCAATACATGTACGACACACCCCCAAAATCCCCACGCAGGGTTGAAAAACCATGAAACTCATCCATTATAAAAGACCCCCACCCTTCTTTCCCAACGAACATAATAGCCGCCACAACACATAACAAGCTATATCCAACCACATAACCTGCAACCGACCAATCCCCTCAAGATTCAGGGTAAGGCTCTGCGGCTAAAGCGGCAGAATAAGCAAACACTACTAGCATCCCTCCTAGATAAATTAACAAAAGTACCAAAGAGACAAAAGACCCCCCACACCCTGCTAATATGCCACACCCTCCCCCGGCCCCCAATACCAGCCCTAACGCTGCAAAATAAGGCGCAGGATTAGAAGCAACCCCCAACACCCCTAAAACCAATAATATTATGAATAAAAAAGAGAAATACTCCATAATTTCTACCCGGAATTTAACCAGGACCAATGATACGAAAAACCATCGTTGTAATTCAACTATAGAAACCTTTAATGGCAAACCTACGAAAAACCCATCCTATCTTAAAAATTGCTAATGATGCCCTAGTTGATCTCCCTACCCCCTCAAACATTTCAGCCATGTGAAATTTTGGCTCACTTTTAGGCCTCTGCCTAATTACCCAAATTCTTACAGGGTTATTCCTCGCCATACACTACACTTCCGATATCTCTACAGCTTTTTCTTCAGTGGCACATATCTGCCGAGATGTAAACTATGGATGACTTATCCGGAACTTACACGCCAACGGTGCTTCTTTTTTCTTTATTTGCCTGTACATACATATTGCCCGAGGCCTCTACTACGGCTCATACCTCTATAAAGAGACATGAAATATTGGAGTTGTCCTCTTCCTATTAGTAATAATGACAGCCTTTGTAGGGTATGTTCTCCCTTGAGGTCAAATGTCCTTTTGAGGTGCTACAGTAATTACAAACTTATTATCAGCTGTACCGTATGTAGGTAACTCCCTGGTGCAATGAATTTGAGGCGGATTTTCAGTAGACAATGCAACCCTAACTCGCTTCTTTGCATTCCACTTCCTCCTCCCATTTGTCGTCCTCGCTGCGACAGTTCTTCACCTCTTATTTCTCCATGAAACAGGATCCAACAACCCCGCAGGCCTTAACTCAGACGCGGACAAAATCCCATTCCACCCCTACTTTTCATATAAAGACCTTCTAGGCTTTATTATCATGCTCACTGCACTTACATCTCTTGCCCTATTTTACCCAAACGCCCTGGGAGACCCAGACAACTTCACTCCAGCCAACCCAATGGTTACCCCTCCCCATATTAAGCCCGAATGATATTTCCTCTTCGCATATGCTATCCTTCGCTCTATTCCTAATAAACTTGGAGGCGTCCTAGCCCTCCTATTCTCAATTCTAATTTTAATACTAGTGCCGTTCCTTCACACCTCTAAACAACGAGCACTAACATTTCGGCCTGCCTCTCAGATTCTTTTCTGACTTCTCGTAGCCGATATGCTAGTATTAACTTGAATTGGTGGTATGCCAGTTGAGCACCCTTTCATCATCATCGGGCAGACTGCCTCCGTGTTATACTTTAGCCTATTCTTAATCTTAAACCCACTAGTTGCTTGAATAGAAAACAAAATACTTGACTGATAACGCCCTAGTAGCTTAATTTTAAAGCACCGGCCTTGTAAACCGGAGAATGAAGATTAAAATTCTTTCTAGCGCAATCAGAGGGAAGAGACTCTAACTCTCATCCTTAGCTCCCAAAGCTAAGATCATAACTTAAACTACCCTCTGGGACATTACATTATGTCTAAAAAGCATTAATTATATGTCACACCATACTCCATAAATGACATATATCTCAATTCAATTACCTGAATCTAGTAAATTTTTATGTCTTCTGACGAGAGTACATATTATGCTTTATGTACATAATGAAGTACTAACTAAACCATCCTTAGTCAAACCCTAACTAACCGGAGCATTCGAACCCAAATATGAGACTAATTATTTTACATAAGCATAAAATCAAAACTCAATAATGAAACCCTCTCGACATGAGTAAATTGCATAATCCAAACAAGATCGTAACACAAAATTTTCCTTGCAAGGATCAACAAATATCGTAAAGATCCAATAATCTCACAGTAAGAACCGACCAACCAGCACAATTCAGGGGTATACGTTTAATGATAGAATCAGGGGCACAACTCGTGGGGGTAGCACTTAGTGAACTATTCCTGGCATTTGGTTCCTATTTCAGGGTCCCACTTGTCGTACTACTCACAGAATGAACTGTATCCGACATAGGTTATTGGTGGAGTCCATTATACTCGTTACCCACCAAGCCGGGCGTTCTCTTATAGGCATGGGGTTTTTTCTGTTTGGGGGCTTTTTCTTCAACATTCCCAGTGTAGGTAAATTAAAAATCAGGGGCGAACATAAGTATTTCATGGTAACAGTACCTGCATGTTGAAATGACATTACTCAAGAATCACATTAATTAATATCAGGTGCATAAAGACACTGCTGTGAGACCAAACAACACTAAGTATCCCCCCTGGAAGATTTTCGTCAAACCCCCCTACCCCCCTTAATGCTAGCAACCCCATCGTATCTTGTCAAACCCCAAAAGCAAGATAAACCGCACTAAGAGTTCTCCCACACAGAAATTTTGTATATATATATTGTTTATGAAATGAAAAAACAATATATAT